ACAATTATTTATTTCAGTATACCTCGTCTCTCTTTGTTTTTCAAATTCGTTTTTCAAAGAAAAACGAAAGAGAGATAGGAAGTGTGGGGAGAAATGATAAGACGGTATTGGAACATTAATTTGGGAGAGATGCTGGAAGCAGGAGTTCATTTTGGTCATGGTACTCGAAAATGGAATCCGAGAATGGCACCTTATATTTCTGCAAAGCGTAAAGGTATTCATATTACAAATCTTACTCGAACCGCTCGCTTTTTATCAGAAGCTTGTGATTTAGTTTTTGATGCAGCAAGTAGGAGAAAACAATTTTTAATTGTTGGTACCAAAAATAAAGCAGCTGATTCAGTAGCGCGGGCTGCAATAAGGGCTCGATGTCATTATGTTAATAAAAAATGGCTCGGTGGTATTTTAACGAACTGGTCCACTACAGAAACGAGACTTCAAAAGTTCAGGGACTTGAGAATGGAACAAAAGACGGGGAGGCTCAACCGCCTTCCGAAGGGGGATGCGGCTAGATTGAAGAGACAGTTATCTCATTTGCAAACATATTTGGGCGGGATTAAATATATGACGGGGTTACCCGATATTGTAATAATCGTTGATCAGCAAGAAGAATATACGGCTCTTCGAGAATGTATCACTTTGGGAATTCCAACGATTTGTTTAATTGATACAAACTGTGACCCCGATCTCGCAGATATTTCGATTCCAGCGAATGATGATGCTATAGCTTCAATCCGATTAATTCTTAACAAATTAGTCTTTGCAATTTGTGAAGGACGTTCTAGCTATATACGAAATCACTGATTAATAATAAGATAAATAAATTATTTTGTGAACTCTATAGATTTATGGAATCGGTTACTATTCCTGAATCGCACAAAAGAGATAAAGATAGCTGGGGATATTAGGTGATTAGTTGGTATCAAAAATATCCAATTCAATTAACAAGTCAAAAAAAGATGGTTGAATCAAAATAATTCCTTTTAAAGTTTTCTTTCTTTCCGAGGGTAATATGAATGTTCTATCATCTTCCATCAACACACTAAAAGGGTTATATCTTCTATCTAGTGTGGAAGTAGGCCAGCATTTCTATTGGAAAATAGGAGGTTTCCAAGTCCACGCCCAAGTACTTATTACTTCTTGGGTTGTAATTGCTATCTTATTAGGTTCAGCCATTGTAGCTGTTCGGAATCCACAAACCATTCCGACTGACGGTCAGAATTTCTTCGAATATGTCCTTGAATTCATTCGAGACGTGAGCAAAACTCAGATTGGAGAGGAATATGGTCCATGGGTTCCTTTTATTGGAACTATGTTTCTATTTATTTTTGTTTCTAATTGGTCAGGGGCACTTTTACCTTGGAAAATCATACAGTTACCTCATGGGGAGTTAGCTGCACCTACGAATGATATAAATACTACCGTTGCTTTAGCTTTACTTACGTCAGTAGCCTATTTTTATGCCGGCCTTAGCAAAAAAGGATTAGGTTATTTCGGTAAATACATTCAACCAACTCCAATCCTTTTACCCATTAACATTTTAGAAGATTTCACAAAACCTTTATCACTTAGTTTTCGACTTTTCGGAAATATATTAGCGGATGAATTAGTAGTTGTTGTTCTTGTTTCTTTAGTACCTTCAGTGGTTCCTATACCTGTCATGTTCCTTGGATTATTTACAAGTGGTATTCAAGCTCTTATTTTTGCAACTTTAGCTGCGGCTTATATAGGCGAATCCATGGAGGGGCATCATTGACTAATTTTCGAAATAGTCTTTTTTAGCTTAGTGCAAGGCAATCGATCCCTTGCTCAAGATAATCTACTTAGTGAACATAAATAGACAAAAAGTTTATACTATACGGTCGGGATAAATAGTAAAAAAGATTACGATATTAGGGAATTGTAAAAAAGGAAAGAGATCCAAAAGATCTTTTTCCTAAAATTCGCTCGGCTCGCTTCCAATGAATATTTTCTTTATATTGTTGTGATTGTTGTGTTCATGCACTACCAAACTTAGAAGTCATAATCGGAACAAAAATTGTTTTTTTATTTACGATTGAATTTGCCTGTTTAGATTGATTGTATCCATGTGGGAATGTGGGATAATGATAAATAAAGGGAAGAGAAGGGTTTACAAAATAATGAGATTCAGAAAAAAGAAAATGACTTGTTTAGGAGAATGGGATCAAACTAGGTGTATTGAATATATATAATGAACGGTTATAAGCCAATTTTCCTTGGCGGATCCTTTTTAGAATCCGATTGAATCTAAGATACGAATAGTTGGTTTACGTTATGTAAGAAAGACATGTATATGTAATATTAAGTATTAACTAGTTCTATATGAGCTAAAAGATATATCTAATTTGCTCGACTACTGCTAGGAATTTACATTACATAGGGATTCCAATAAAAGTCTTTCTTTTGGTTTGGAACAAGGGATTCAATCAAGAACAAGAAAACGAAGGGAGAATTCGAATTCAAAGAATGGTTTAGAACAAAGAAATGGAAAAACGAAAAGTTATAGGAATTCACTAAAATTCTCTGGATAGTAACTAAAAAATAGGTATTGAAGTAATTGAATTCGAAATTCGAACGATCCAATAATATTATTATTTTAATTCCGAGTTATTATATCGACTGGGTGAAAAGATTATCTAGGGAATAATTAAATCATAATGTATTGGCTGATTATATCATTAACCATTTCTTTATTTTGGTGCGAGGAACTTATCATGAATCCATTGATTTCTGCCGCTTCCGTTATTGCTGCTGGGTTGGCTGTTGGGCTTGCTTCTATTGGACCGGGTGTTGGTCAAGGCACTGCTGCGGGCCAGGCTGTAGAGGGTATCGCGAGACAGCCCGAGGCAGAGGGAAAAATACGGGGTACTTTATTGCTTAGTCTGGCTTTTATGGAAGCTTTAACTATTTATGGATTGGTTGTAGCATTAGCACTTTTATTTGCGAATCCTTTTGTCTAATCCCATAAATATAAAAAAATAACAATAAAAAAATACGTATTTTTTTATTGTTATTGGGACAATAACCCACGGGAAGGACTGATTTGAGAATCAGGAATTAGTATACCGACTCACTTTCTTCCTTCCCCCTTCTTAGTCCAATCGAAACTTTTTTTTTAAGGAAGTCTTGCAACAAAGGAGATATTTCGAAATTGATACGAGCCCTGCTACAGAAATTGTTCTTATTAGCAATTTCCAATTGAAAAAAAAAAAAACAAAAATGAATTTTTGTTTTGACTCTATTAAATTGAATTCAATTGTTAGTAAATTTAGTAAAAGAAAAAAAAAGAACAATAGCATAAGTATACAACAATAATATAAAAAAAAATAAAATATATAAAATAAGAATAAAAAATAGATAATTAGTCCGTCTATCTGTCTATAAGAGAAGAGGAGCTCATATGAAAAATGTAACCGATTCTTTCGTTTCCTTGGGTCACTGGCCATACGCCGGGAGTTTCGGGTTTAATACCGATATTTTAGCAACAAATCCAATAAATCTAACTGTAGTCCTTGGTGTATTAATTTTTTTTGGAAAGGGAGTGTGTGTGAGTTGTTTATTTCAAGAATAGGCTGGATTGAACCGGCTGCACTTTTTTCGTTTTAACTAGCAAAGGTGCATGATCCTGCGAATTACTTCTGAATAAAAATGAAGAAATCGTCTTTAAGAACCATAGCATTTCGCGATTCATTGGTAAATATACTTTGATTCTCTATCAACCAATAACGTGGAACCATTAACATGGTTAAAACTAAAGAAAAGAGTTTGAAGTCCAGATGCAGCAAAGTATTCTTTCTACTACTATGTTAATACAGACAATGGGTTCGTTAATACAGACAATGGGTTCAAAATAGAATAGTTGGAAAGTGTTTTCGGTATAGAACACTCATATCGAAAAAAATGATTTGCCCCCCCCCTTTTTTTCTTTTTCGAAAATGGGTATTTCCCCCATTCTTACCCAATGCTGAATTGATAACCTATACATAAAGTATAAATTCTTTGGATTTGAAGAAAAAAAGAAACAGCTTTACTGACAATTGCCTCTTTAGTCAGAAGAATCCTCCGAATATTCCGATCTTGGATTAGTTATTAGTTTCGATATTTTGGAATATGAATTATGAATAGAGAAGAGAGGATAGGCTCATTCCAGTCAAAAAAACTATGGGAATTCCCATTAAGTAATTGAAATGATTGAGCGTGAGAGCCAAATGAATCGAAAGATTCATGTTTGGTTCGGGAAGGGATCATGGAAGTTTTGCAATGAATGGAATAATAATCCACTTTCATTAAATGATTTATTAGATAATCGAAAACAGAGGATTTTGAATACTATTCGAAATTCAGAAGAACTGCGCGGGGGAGCCATTGAACAGCTGGAAAAAGCCCGGGCCCACTTACGGAAAGTGGAAATCGAAGCAGATCAGTTTCGAGTAAACGGCTACTCTGAGATAGAACGAGAAAAATTGAATTTAATTAATTCAACTTATAAGACTTTGGAACAATTAGAAAATTACAAAAATGAAACCATTCATTTTGAACAACAAAGAGCGATTAATCAAGTTCGACAACGGGTTTTTCAACAAGCCTTACAAGGAGCTATAGAAACTCTGAGTAGTTGTTTGACCAGCGAGTTACATTTACGTACCATCAGTGCTAATATTGACATGTTTGGGTCGATGCAAGAAATAATGGATTAGCCTTTCTACTGTAGGCATTATTTTTTTTTTTTTTGAAAAAAAAAATTAAGAAATACTCATGGTAACCATTCGAGCCGACGAGATTAGTAATATTATCCGTGAACGTATTGAGCAATATAATAGGGAAGTAAAGATTGTAAATACCGGTACCGTACTTCAAGTAGGCGACGGCATTGCTCGTATTTATGGTCTTGATGAAGTAATGGCAGGCGAATTAGTAGAATTTGAAGAGGGTACAATAGGCATTGCTTTGAATTTGGAATCAAATAATGTTGGCGTTGT